ACAGGCCTAAATATAAATAATTATTTTAAATCATCAAATCAAAGGCCTGTTCGACGTCAATAAGTAATTCTTTCCGCAATTTGGGTAAATCGATCCAATTTTTCATTGAGATAATGGATATTTTCTATTCATTCTTTATTTTTGAGGTATTTATTATATATTTTTTTAGGAGGAGCGCTATGAATTCATCTGATAAGAAAGACGTGAGGCCTAAGTGCCCCTGTTACTGTTACTACTGTAGTACCTATCTTTCGGCAAATCGTCCGAAAAATTGCTCGAACTCTAATAGTCCAAACTATTATTATAGTTCGAACTATAACCCTAAAAAGAAAAAGAGTCAAAAAGGGGACGGGATAAATGGGAAGAGGTTTCCCGAGTTGGAAAAGGAAAGTCTTTTTCCACAAACAGACGAAACTGGGCGACAATTTCTTTCTGCTCGGAAAAAGCACGAACCGGCACTCACGTGCCCCCACGGCAAAAAATGCCATGGGTACAAGCACTCGTACAATAAGGGTCATTGCGAGACTTGTAAGATTTTTTTGGAAGCCTTCCAATCGGGAAGTGGGGCAGGCGAAAGGTGGATCAATGAAAAGATCCAGCGCCTCTCAAAAAATCGTAAGGCGCTGGAGGCCTTCCAAGGGACCATAAAATCCCTCCTAAAGGAGGCCGCACAAAAACCAAAAACCGAGCTCAATGCTTGGAACCTTGGATTTTGGCACGGAGCGTTACTGCGGTTGCAAAGGCTAAGTCCCGAGGATTGATAAAATAATTCTCTAAACGAATCAATCCTATGGTTCATAGAAAAAATCTTCCAGTCGAAGATTTATTCGGAAAAACAGACATTATTATGTCTATGTACCGACTGAACCAATGACTAGTCATGATTCCATAATTGAATCAGTTCCATAAGGGGTTCCAAATTAGAGGAATGTTATGGTTAAACTTCGTTTAAAACGCTGTGGTAGAAAGCAACGTGCGACTTATCGAATCGTTGCAATTGATGTTCGCTCCCGAAGAGAAGGAAGAGATCTTCGGAAAGTGGGTTTTTATGATCCGATAAAGAATCAAACGTATTTAAACGTTCCTGCTATTCTATATTTTCTTGAAAGGGGTGCTCAGCCTACAGAAACTGTTCGGGACATTTTAAAGCAGTCGGAGGTTTTTAACGAACTTTGCCCCAATCAAATAAAATTGAATTAATTTCAGGAAATAAGGGGGGTATATGCTACCCCTTTACTAGAACTTTTATCTATTTTGTTTATTTATTGATTGACTAAATTCGAGATTTTTTTCGACTTCTTATTTTTTCTCCCCCTAGCTAAACTTTTTTGTATCTATGGAGTGCCAATCTAACTCAAGTCCTTATTTTTTGGAATATTTTTCAACCGAATTTCTTTTCTTTTTTCATTATATCCTTTTCTTAACCTTTATATTGACAACAATGCATTGACGAAATATAATGCAGCGTGATAAAGGGATCTCTTTTTTTATAAAGGGATCTCTTTATTTCCGTCCCATTGGTTTGGTTTTTGCCTTACTTTAGTCAAAATAAGGGGTTCGTTGGATGCGCTTTGATAGACGCATTTTTGAAAACGTGAATAACAATGACATAAGGAAGGATCTATCATTATTTCCGGTTTTTCTTTTATCGGAAAATTTCTTGTATTTTCATATGAGTTATTACGTTTTCTGTTCTTAATCGATTCTAAATGGGTTTTTATGCTTTGATTCGCTCGTCGAATCATTTTTTTCATTCTGATTATATCTACATACTTTTTCTTCTATTCGGGTTGCTAACTCAACGGTAGAGTACTCGGCTTTTAAGTGCGACTCGGATCTTTTACACATTTAGATGAAGCGATGAATTCATCCATACCATCGGTAAAGTTTGGAAGACCACGACTGATCCTAAAAGGGAATGAATGGAAAAAATAGCATGTCGTAGCAACCAAGAGTTCTGAGAATCTTTTCTTCTTTCCCGATCGGGACAAAACTTTGTTTAACTTATTGGAAGGGAGTCAAATGGATTCAATTTCAAGTTGGGTCGAATGAATAAATGGATAGAGCCCTCTGGCTTCAATTAATTTAATGAAATTCTAAGGAACTAAAAAGCAACGAGCTCCTATTCTTAATTTGAATGATTACCCGATCTAATTAGACGTTAAAAATATATTAGTGCCTGAATACGGGTAAGGGCTTATCCGAGAAGCGGATTCTTTATTTTTTCATGAATCCTAAATATTAGCATTCTCCATTCCAGAATGGAGCTGTGTGCGTATAAGAAAGAGTAGATTGATAACAAAATTTCCAAAATCAAAAGAGCGGTTGGGTTGAAAAAATAAAGGATTTCTAAACATCGTGTTATCCTAGAACGAATATAAACGACTTCAAGAAAATGGAAAAAGAGAGGATCGAGAATCCGTTGATAAGTTTACCTGTATCCGAGGTATCGCTTCCTTAATCTTACTCGAAAAATACCTTGTTTTGACTGTATCGCACTCTGTATCATTTGATAACTCCCAAAATCCTCTACCTTTGGTTCAAATAGCATTCAAAATGGAGGAATTTCAAAGCTCTTTAGAGCTCGATAGATTTCAACAACACGACTTCTTATATCCACTTATCTTTCAAGAGTATATTTATGCACTTGCTCATGATCATGGTTTACCAAGATGCATTTTGTTGAAAAATGCAGGTTATGACAATAAATTCAGCTTACTCATTGTGAAACGTTTAATTACTCGAATGTATGACCCAAATTTTTGGATTCTTTCTCTGAATGATTCTAAAAAAAATCCACTTTGGGGGCGCAATAAGAATTTGGATTTTCGAATGATATCCGAGGGATTTTCGGTCATTATGGAAATTCCATTTTCACTCCGATTCCTATCTTCCCTAGAAAAGCGCCAAAAGAAAGGGAAAGAGGTAGTCAAATTCGCTAATTTACGATCAATTCATTCCCTTTTTTCTTTTTTAGAGGACAAAATTTCACATTTAAATTATGTGTTCGATATCCTACTACCTTACCCAATCCATCTCGAAATCGTGGTGCAAGCTCTTCGCTACTGGCTAAAAGATGCTTCGTCTTTGCATTTATTAAGAGTCTTTCTCCACGAGTTTCATAATTGGAATAGTCTTCTTACTTCACAGAAAGTCAGTCCTTCTTTTTCAGAAAGAAATCAAAGATTCTTCTTTATCCTAGATAATTTTCGTGTATATGAATACGAATCCGTCTTTGTCTTTCTTCGTAACCAATCTTTTCATTTACGATCAACATCTTTTAGAGCGCTTCTTGAACGAATCTATTTCTATGGAAAAATAGAGCATCTTATAGAAACCTTGGCCGGGGCTTTTGAAGCCAATCTATGGGTCTTCAAGGACTCTTTCATGCATTATGTTAGGTATCAAGGAAAAGCAATTATCGCTTCAAAAGGTACGTCTCTTTTGATGCATAAATGGAAATATTACTTTGTCAATTTCTGGCAATCTTATTTTGACCTTTGGTCTCAACCACGAAGAATCCATATAACCCGATTAGCAAACCATTCCCTTGACTTTCTCGGTTATTTTTCAAGTGTGCGGCGAAAGACTTCAACGATACGTAATCAAATGTTAGAAACTTCATTTGTAATCGATCATGCTATTAAGAAGTTTGATACTATTCTTCCAATGATTCCCCTGATTTCATCCTTGGCTAAAGCCAAATTTTGTAATATATTAGGGCATCCTATTAGTAAGGCCATTTGGATCGATTTATCAGATTCTGAGATTATTGACCGATTCGGGCGTATATCCAGAAATCTTTCTCATTATTATAGTGGGTCTTCCCCCAAAAAAACTTTGTCGCGAATAAAGTATATACTTCAACTTTCTTGTGCTAGAACTTTAGCTCGTAAACACAAAAGTACTGTACGGGCTTTTTTGAAAAGATTCGGATCGGAATTATTCGAAGAATTCTTTACGGCGGAAGAACAAGTTCTTTCCTTGACCTTTCCAAGAGCTTCTTTTATTTCGCGGAGGTTCCATCAAAAAAGGGTTTGGTATTTGGATATTATTTGTATCAATGATTTGGCCAATCATGACTGATTCGTTATGAAAGGGCGTAAATGGAAATTTTGATTCGAATTGAATCTAATAAATAGCAATAATGAAGAACTAACAAAATTTTTCCTTATTTCTATTCTGAAATTTACTTGGTAAGAAGGGTCTAAGTATTCCACTTTTTGTCTAATGGCAGAACTGAATTTTAGATGTATACAGAGGGAAAGCCGTGTGCAATGAAAAATGCAAGCACGGCTTGGGGAGAGGTTGTTACTTATTTAATCGGTAACATTATCGACTCCATCCGACTAGTTCCGGGTTCGAATCCCGGGCAACCCATTGTTCTGTCCTGTGAGATTGTTACTTATTTAACCAGTAAAGTAGAATAAAGTAGAATTATGGGTAAGAATTTCGATTTATTGAATACGGAAAGAGAAGACTACCTTTGCTAGGTTTAGGTAAAGGTATACGAAGAAATTCCTATTTTTATTGTTGACAATCTTTCCAATAAAACGTACCAAAGAGAGTCGTTTTTCAAACTTTAGCTTGGGCAGAAATATGGCTGGTCATTCCTCTACCCATACGAAGGATTATTAGATTCGATTGGGGTTAGGTTCGATTGGCGTTTTTAAACGGACTCGTGTTAGAATTGTAACTTCCAAAATTCACTCGGATTTTGGAATGGATAGGGTTCTAGGGCTATACGGACTCGAACCGTAGACTTTCTCGGTAAAACAGACCAAACTGATTTTCATCAAAGTGATCTGAGCTGTTTTAAAGACCCAACATGCATTTTTGTGCATTGGGCTCTTTCATTAACGGATATAAAGATCCGCCAGTCTGCCATATTTTTTGACCGCAAAAAGAGATGGCTCCATGTGCTCTGAGTCATTATTTGGATTCAGATTCAGGAACACTACCAGAGTGTTTCAAGGGGGTTTTATCTTGACGTAGGTCTG